CGGAAAGGTAATTTCACTATATTTCTGACCAGGAACGGGGCCTATAACAAGAATATTTTTTTTAGTGGGGCGATAACTCTGAAAAGAACTCTGAAAAGACAGATTGCCTATCTTTTCTTTCATCTCGGGCGAAATACGATCGGGCGGTGCTAATTCAAAGCCCTCCGGTAAAATAAGAACAGCCCCTACATTCAAAGCGCCTTTCTTACCATTAGCAAGAACCTGTTTCAGTTGCATATCATAAGGAATTCTAACAACTGCTTCAAATACAGTATCCGGAAGTACCGCTTGTGGAACCTCAATATCCACGGGCTTATTAGCTAAATGGCAATTAGCACATACAATACGCCCAGTTGCTTCTCGTGGATTTTCATAACCCTGCTGTGCAAAAATGGGATATGCGTTTGAAATGGATGCACCGGTTATTATATATATCATGACCGATAGGGAAATAGATCGAGTAATCTCTTCCTTTATCCAAGAAAAGGTATTTTTAGTTTGCATGATCCAATCGTTGATCCCGAAAATTTCTACAATAAAATTTGGTAGGTCGCTAGTCTAGTCTCCTATCCACCATTTTGGTATTTACTGTATACTAAAAATACTCAAAAAATTTTACCGAAAGATAGCAGCAATTCCCCCCTCGACGGGTAGAAAGAATAATGTAAGTTCGACTTTGCATGCTTGTATACAAAACAAAGTAACAAACAAACTTTATTTTTGAATTGGATTTGGATCAGTGAATCATTTCTCAATCATTTATTGAATCATAAATAACTACAAGTGACGGAGATACGCGATTTAAATAACGAAAGATCCAATATTTTAAAATTGTATCTAGAATGACGGGAAAGGTGGAAACAAGACCAGATATAATTTGATCATTATAAGCAAACCCAAAATCCTTGTAGATATAACCAATCATTAATTCCCAACCGTGGGTTGAATGGAATCCAATACAGAAATCAGTTACTAAAAGAATAGAAAAAGCTTTTATTGTGTCACTTAAATTAGATAGGAATTCTTGAACCCAAGAGTTAATAATAACAAGTTTCTCATTACCTAAAATGGAATAACTACTTAGAATAAAGAAATATATTATATTTGTCGAGAAGTGCAAAATCATATGGATACAATCTTCATTGTGCATTGTGATCAATTGGATCGTTTCTTTGTGTATTCCTAAATGAAGTTTTGGTAGATGTGTTTCCGGGTATTCTTTTATCGTTTCGTCCAAGAGGAAGAGTTCCTCTAATTCTATGAATTGTACTAGAATACTCTTTTCTTGAATATCATTCAAAAAAGTTTCGCATTGCCCAGTATTCCACCAATTTGTAACCCAGGATTTAATACTTTTATTGAATGAGATCGAAATCCACCAGGGTAAAAATATTATAGATGAAAGATATAGAAGGGGAATGAATACTTTCTTTTTTTTTAACATTTTTTCATCTGTGAATTATTAATGAACCACCTCTTTCATTGACTCTAGGCAATCTAATCTTTCTATCAAGCAGGAGTCCCATTATAAGATAGATAGTAATCCCAGAAATTGATTCTCTGCTTTTTTATTAAGTGCTTAGACCTTGAATCTAAAATACAGAAGTCAAAAATATGATAAGAATCCACTTCAAATTCGAGTGAAAATATATAGAAATAGAATATTATTTCCAGAGATTAAAATTGATCCGATTCGAAGCAATTGTCCTCTCTTTCGATAAATGCTCAAAAGAACCGCTTCAAGTTCAAGTAATAAATATTATTCTATGCGGATTTCGAGACGAAAGAATCCTGATAAAAATAGCAAGTAAAAAAAACTGTTTTGTTTTAGGTTATGCCTCTTACGTATACGCCTACTTTAGCTCGAAGAATGAATGGGGATTCTGAAAAAAGTTCAGTTAGGTTATGCTCTATAAAAAAGAAAATAGGGTTCTTGACTTGAGTTTTTTCCTCTTGCCACATTTGATTGAATTTATTCTTCATTTCTCAATTGAATCGGTACGCGCAAGAAATAGGTCAATTCCGCAGCTTTTTGCTCAATTTCTCGCGGAGTCAAATTTTCATCAGTACGAGTCAAAGGAACGGCACCCTGACCTCTGATTTCCATATAAAGGACACGACGAACAGAAATACCTTCTTTAACTTCTATTCTGATAGATTGAATATCCTTGATAAGGAATCGTAGAAAGATGCGACGGTTTTTCCCAGGGAATCCCCAACGAAAAATACACACTATTCCTTCTTTTTTATCGAATCGATCATAACCACTACCTACATTCCACGCAATTGTGCACCATAAATAGGAACTAATAAAGAGACCCGCAATCCCATAGAAAGACATCACGATTCCTTGCGGAAAAAAAACTATTTGCTGAGACGGAAATAAAGATATCAAATTTCTACCAAGATAACTAGAAGTTCCAACCAATAAAAATCCTAATGAACCAAAAAAAAGAATAAAAGCCCAGCAGAAATTGCTTGTTTTTCTAGACCCCGCTATAAATTCTATCCATATAGATTCTGATAGCCAACTCATACATACCGGATCCAGTTGCATTTTATTGGAATTGAGAGAATAAGCATATACTTCATTTTGATTTTTTATTTTTTCCGAAGTAATTCTAATCAGCTAGCACTATTTGTGAACCTTTAGGAATAATCCATCGAATTGCTTAGATCTAAAAGCATCCCCTTTACTTTATAGGATCCCCCATAAAGATCTAAATACCTATGATACATGGACTTTACATCATCCATCTGCTGCGATCCGAGTCCACAGCTACAATTCATTTACCCATACATCGTGTTTACGCATACGCATGCATAAGAAATAGCTTTTTGATTTCTATTCGGAAAAACTACTTGTTATACAATATTCTACTAAATAGATATCCATGATATCTAAGTCTTGAAAAAATAGATCAGATTTTGTCTTAGTCCCATCGCATCTAAAAAATCTTAGTTTTTTGAACATATAAAGATAAAGAAGCCATTGCAATTGCCGGAAATACCAGGCCCACTAAAGGCACAAAAAAAGAGGGTAAGCTGTTGAGAGTTGTCATAGAATTGGTACCTCAATTTAATATTTGTACCTGTTATTGTTACTTATAAAGATATCTCAATAATAATTAACAATTATATTAGAATTCGTATATTATACTACTATAAAACTAATTACTAAGTAATAAACTAATTAATTAATATGTAATTAGCGAGTAGATATATATCTAATAAAATAAGTACAAGGACTATAGAACTAAATAAATGAACTTGACGATCGAAATATATTTGTATAATAATCCACTTGATTTATTATTCTGAATTTTTTTTATTTATTATTCGTAGATTTGAATAATAAATAAAAAAATAAAGTGTTAGTGAAAATTTTTGAAAAATTCGATTCGTTAGAATTCGACCCCGATCCAAGAAGGGAAGGAGGATTTTTTTTTAGTAAAAATAGAATTCTCGCGAGATATCGAAAGATCAAAAACTCTATATCGATTGTTTTCTATATTTGAATTCTATATAGATCATAGATCCGCAAGAGAGGAAGATTGAATTCCTTTTATTTGTCTCGCCTAATTCTAATTTCATTTTACAGAGGGGAGAATTCCCTTTTTATCTTCTTACTAAACTAAAAGATTGCTCGTTAGTAATCAGTAATATCGCTAAGAATAAGAATTCACATAATTCTTTCTACAATTCAATTTGATGCTACAAAGGAAAGAAAACCCCATTAGTCCGACTTTGATTCTGATAAACTAACTACAACTACCTTTTCCATACAAATCAAAAATATAACTTAAGGCTCTACCTAATTTGGAGTTGGAGTCAAAAGAAAAAAATCGTGGAGCTGAAATAACTCACTCAGAACACCTTTTAAAAGTTTGCGTGGTACAATTAGATCGAATAAGCCCTTATCAAATAAATATTCAGCCTCCTGTGAACCCTCGGGTACTGTTGTATTCAACGTTTGTTCAATTACTCTTTTACCCGCAAATGCAATATAGGCATCGGGTTCGGCAATAATTATATCCCCTAACATACCAAAACTAGCGGTTACTCCACCAGTAGTAGGAGATGTAAGAATGGATACATAGAATAACTTTTTATTTGATTGATAATCATATAAAGCGGAAGATATTTTAGCCATTTGCATCAAGCTTAAACTTCCTTCTTGCATGCGTGCTCCTCCGGAAGCACTCACTAGAATAAGAGGTAAAGATTGATTTGTAGCATACTCGATCAAACGTGTGATTTTCTCACCTACTACGGATCCCATACTACCTCCCATAAACTGAAAATCCATAACGCCGATTGCTATAGGAATACCATTTAGTTGACCTGTACCTGTTTGAACAGCCTCAGTTAATCCTGTCTTTCTTTGATAAGAATCAATACGATCTTTATAAGATTCCTCTTGATCTTGATCAGATTCCTCAGGCTCTTTAGAAGATTCCTCTTGATCTTGATCTTGATCAGATTCCGCAGGATCTTTAAAAGATTCCTCTTGATCTTGATCAGATTCCTCTTCAGAATCAAATTCAACCTCTTCAGAATCAAATTCAATGGGATCCAGAGAGATCATGTCTTCATCCATAGGATTCCAAGTGCCCGGATCAATCGAAAGTTCGATTCTGTCGAAACTGTTCATTTTCAAATGATAGCCACAGTATTCACAAATATTCATTTTTGACTTCAAAAATTTCTTATAATTTAATCCATAGCAATCTTCGCATTGAACCCATAAATGCTTGTATTTTTGAGTTCCATTTAAATCATTAGATTCTTCTTCGATAGTTAAATCATTATCACTCGCATTTGTTTTTGTATTGAAATTATCATCTTGACTACGACTTTCCCTTTCATCACAAACGGAATTTGAAATGGAACTCTGATTGTCATTGGAATTGTCATTCGTAATGCAACTCTCATTGGAATTGGAACTCTCACCGCTAATGAAACTATCAATACATATTTGAGAACGAAGATAAGAGTCA